AACCTAAAAAGATTAACAGGGCCCATTCAGGAACAAGAAAACGACATTGTGATTTGGATTAGATCTCGATGAAACAATATATCAATAAGAAGTTAATTCGATAAGTTTAGTGACTTCTTTTTTTTTCTTTTCTATTATTTTTCTATTACAAGAATACAAGAATATTATACGAAAAGGAGCAAAAACCTGTCTTTTTTTAAAAATCGAAGAAAAGTCCTTTCGTTAGAAGTCAGAAAGAGCCTTCTACGAACTACGAATATAAAAAAAAGAAAGAGGATTGGAATCTGCACATTGATTCTTTTTTTTTGCACTTTTTTGTTGAACCGTATGCACCAAAAGGCGCCTGTACGGTTCGTAAGGGATATAATTTTACCCTAATCAACCGACTTTATCGAGAAAGATTACTTTTTTTAGGACAAGAGGTTGATAGCGAGATCTCGAACCAACTTATTGGTCTTATGGTATATCTCAGTATAGAGAATGATACCAAAGATCTCTATTTGTTTATAAACTCTCCCGGCGGATGGGTTATCCCTGGAGTGGCTATTTATGATACAATGCAATTTGTGCGACCAGATGTACAGACAATATGCATGGGATTAGCCGCTTCAATGGGATCTTTTATCTTGGCCGGAGGAGAAATTACCAAACGTCTAGCATTCCCTCACGCTCGGCGCCAATGAGGTTTTTATTTGAGAGAAAAAAATAAGACTATGCCTTCGCCATATGAATATTAAGTAATAATAGCATGGCACTTTGAATTCGATATCAAAATAAAACAATTTTTATTGTTTTTTCAAAACATTTGATTATGTATCGAGAGAGTAGTATGAGATAAAAGGTATTTCCTGTTTTTTATATTGGAGATTCCAGTTCAGCGTCACAAACTTTTTTATTTTCACACCGGGGGCTTAGTTGTATTCTGAAAGAGTTAGAAATAAAAAAAAGATTATTTTTTTCCTTAATTTTACAAAAAGCAACTTTGGGATTGCTGAAACACAGACAAACCAAATAATCTTAATAATAAATATATATAAAGCAACGGAACCATCATAGTATTTTTGAACTCCTACGAAAGGAAGGGTGGTAATTTGATCATTTACCGATCTGGGTCTAATAGATCCTATTTTTTTCGTTGATGGAAGGTAAAGGTCAATTTTATTATAGAGCCGTATGCAATGCATAAAAGATGCCCGTACGGTTGTGGTTGTTCAATTCTATCTTTTTTTATTTTTATTCTTTATCTTTCTTTTCTATTCATCATGCAAAATAGAGGAACCCCTCTTTTGTTATACCATCAGGGTAATGATTCATCAACCTGCTAGTTCTTTTTATGAGGCACAAACGGGAGAATTTATCCTGGAAGCGGAAGAGCTGCTAAAACTGCGTGAAACCCTCACAAGGGTTTATGTACAAAGAACGGACAAACCCTTATGGGTTGTCTCGGAAGACATGGAAAGAGATGTTTTTATGTCAGCAACAGAAGCACAAGCTTATGGAATTGTTGATGTTGTAGCGGTGGTTGAGTGAAAAGCCCGGATTTTTTCGCGCAAATTCTCGATTTCCTATTTTATATTTTTGCTGAATTTACTAGAAAATTAAATAGAAGTAATTAAAAATCATCAGGTTAGGATCGATCTAAACCAGCCCATTTTTTATATGATATGATTCAACATGCCAACTATTAAACAACTTATTAGAAATACAAGACAGCCAATCAGAAATGTCACAAAATCCCCCGCGCTTCGGGGATGCCCTCAGCGTCGAGGAACATGTACTAGGGTGTATGTGCGACTCGTTCAGATCATGAGCTGGGATAAAAGAAAGAAAACCTTTTCTAGTATCAATGATCAGTACCGGGGAATAGGATAGAATAGAAAAAGAAGTCCGTTCAATTCAGTATAAAAAAAATCTATCCATTCTATTGTGTATGAAATTTATGGTTTCCATTGGTGCAAATCCAATCACCTCAATTTAAGATAAGAAGCAATTCTCCATTGGTAGCAAATGGTTATCCATTAAGCGGAGAAAATCCTACTTAAAAATAAAAACATAAAACTTAGGCCCCTCTTGCAAGAACGGACTAACAGGGTTAGCTACCCAGCCAACTTTCATAATTAAATACCGTTACTGTGTAAGTAGATCTAATCGTGAAAGACCTATTACTAGATAATTCATGGGTAGAGCCAAAGAATGTGAACTATACAAGTTACCAATAACATTGATTAAATGAAGTAAAGGCTCCGGTGTATAGAGAAAACCTCACCGTTTAAGAAGTAACCATATAAACGAAGGAAGCCACTATTTCTTTATCCATTTATATTTTTTATTTATTCTATTTTGATACCTAGTAAAATGAAATTTCTTATTTCGAAGTGAAATGTCTAGAAAAAAGAAAAATAGCGGTCGGGAAGGTTATAGTAGCCAAAGTCATTGGAATTTTTAGTTTATACATTGGAAAAAAGCTTTGTTATTAATAGACTAGGAAAGGGAAAAAGAATAACTGAAAGAAAGGAAATCTATTAGTTATTCGTCAAAGTTTCATTTATTCAATGACCAGAATTAGACGGGGAAATATAGCTCGGAGACGTAGAACAAAAATTCGTTTATTTGCATCAAGCTTTCGAGGGGCTCATTCAAGACTTACTCGAACAATTACTCAACAGAAAATAAGAGCTTTGGTTTCGTCGCATCGGGATAGGGATAAGCAAAAGATAAATTTTCGCCGTTTGTGGATCACTCGAATAAACGCAGTAATTCGTGAAATAGGGGTATCCTATAGTTATAGTAGATTAATACACGACCTATATAAGAAACAGGTGCTTCTTAATCGTAAAATACTTGCACAAATAGCTATATCAAATAAAAATTGTCTTTATATGATTTCGAATGAGATCATAAAAGAAGTACATTGGAAAGAATCCACCGGAATAATTTAAACGGAGTTCCCCGGAGAATGAACTCCGGGAGGGTAAAGTCAAAATAAATATGATAAAAAAATAGTAAAACTGAATGAACACACTCAAAAAAAATCTTTATTCTTGCCCGATTCTTTTTTTTTCTTACGACACGATAATTAAATCCATATTTTTCATATTTTTCGAACAAAACATCAATCTGCGTTTGAGTTCGGATTTTACTTTTTTTTAGTCAAGTGAAGAAAGAGTAAGCCTATTTATTTCTGGCTCGAAGACCCGCAGTTCTGGTGGTCGACTCGGTTCTTTCAAACTGTTTCTCATTATTAAGAAAAGGTAACAAAGATAAAATACGAGCTTGTTTTATAGCAATAGTAATTAATCGTTGTTGTTTCAAGGTCAATCTATTCACCCGTCTAGATAATATTTTTCCTTGTTCGCTAATAAATCGACTAATTAAACTCATGTTTCTATAATCAATTCGATCCCCCGATTGAATCGGGGGCAAACGCCTACGAAAAGATCGCTTGGATTTAAGAAAAGGCCGCTTGGATTTATCCATGGTTTGTTTAGTTTATTCCTTATCCCGAAAATCCTATTTCGGTCGGATCTAAAATGAATTAGAATAAATAGGATTTGGTTTGTTTATATTTAATTATGTTATATATAGAATATTTAACTATATTCTATATCGAAATGTCATTTTTACCCTTCCTTGGAAGGGTTACATACAAGTGCTCGATTCGATCTATTTCTTTATCTCCCCATGAATCATATGTTTGTAACAAAATGGACAGAATTTTCTCAATTCCAATCGATTAGGCGTGTTGTGACGATTCTTTTCAGTAATATATCTGGAAATACCCGTTGATACCTTATTAACACCGTTTCGAACACAACCGGTACATTCCAAAATAACCGTTATTCGGACATCTTTTCCCTTGGCCATGAACCCCCTTTGGATTTTTGATTTACTCAACTCTTCTATTTTCGATCCGAAACGAAGAAGAAGGAAGGAAGGATAAATAGAAGTTATTAACTTGAAATCCAATTATGAAAACTTTCGCTGCAATCAATATACTAAAAAAATTTCTAAACTTTATTTCAAATTCAAATCACAGTATTTCATTTACATTTAAGTACCTTGTATAAGAGTCTTGTCCTAGATCTCCTAGATCTAGGCCCCACCCTGTTTATTCTACCTCCATCCCTAGTTAATTTTGGAATTGAATAATTTATTTAATTCAAACTTGAACCCAAGTCTCGAAGCTGTTGAATACACCTTTTCTTTTTTTCTCTTTCCTCCCTCTTATTCTAAAAGGAAAAAGGGAAAAAAGAGAAAAAGGGGGCAAAGGATTAGTCACAAATATTTAATTGTATCTCGAATCTCCGTTATTTGGTACCGTATCAATAACTAGAATCAAAAAAAGGGGAATGTCAATGCATCTGGGAAAAAACGATTAATCTCTATCAATAGACCTGCTAAAGACCCGAACCATAGAGTACTTAATACCGGTGCCACGGAAAGATATGTTTTTAGATCTCGCATTGAAAAATCTCCTTCCTTCTTTTATTGTAATCTAAAATGGTAATACATAAATGATCAGATGCATATGCAGTTAAGAACCTTGTACACGGAATCCCTAATTCAAATTGAAATGTACAACTATCCAGTAAATAAAATTTTTTCTTAAAACATAAAAAAACGCTCCTCTCTTCCCGAGCATTCCCGAAAACTACTCATTTATTTTTACGACAGGTTCCGTTCCGTATTTCATACGTATATAAGACTTTTCTTTTACTATTATTATATGTTAAATGGGACCAAAAAGACGAAATGCCCATATAAATTGTATATATCAATGGAGGAAATAACGATGTGGAAAACAAAACAGGAATTCTATACAATGACACTGTAGACCAATTGGAGGGATGTAGCGCAGCTTGGTAGCGCGTTTGTTTTGGGTACAAAATGTCACAGGTTCAAATCCTGTCATCCCTACCTATTACTTCTTCGTTGAGCAGTAACGAGGGATTAATTAAGATCGATTCCAATATCCAATAATATATATATAATATATAAAA